TTCGGGGGGGGCACGCATGCAAGAAGGAAGTTTCAGCTTGATGCAAATGGCTAAAATATCGTCTGCCTTATATGATTATCAAGCAAATAAAAAGTTATTTTATGTATCAATCCTTACATCTCCTACTACTGGTGGGGTAACAGCTAGTTTTGGTATGTTGGGAGATCTGATTATTGCCGAACCCAATTCCTACATTGCATTTGCGGGTAAAAGAGTAATTGAACAAACATTGAATAAAACAGTACCCGAAGGTGCCCAAGCAGCTGAATATTTATTCCAGAAGGGCTTGTTCGACCTAATCGTACCGCGTAATCTTTTAAAAAGTGTTCTAAGTGAGTTATTTAAGCTCCACGCCTTTTTTCCTTAATCCCATTTTCACTAAAAATCCCCATTGTGTCGCATTCGAACGAATCTTTCGAGAATTTGTAAGAAACTCTTTGTTTATTAAATTTGAAGACAAGAATAAAACACAAAGAAATGCAGAAAAATAATAAAGTTGATTATCATACGTATCTTTCATGGAAAAAGATGAATAAGTCCATTTATTTAGTTCTACATTCCTTGGACTTATTCTATATACTCACTTAGATATATAGATACTTAGATCTCTATTAAGAATTAATTAATTGAATTAATTAATAATAACTAATAACTACGAATTCCTAATAATTACAATTCTTAATTATAATTAGTATTAGTATAAAATATGATATTAAAAAAAAAATAAACAGGTACAAATAGTAAATCGAGGTACCCTTTGTATGACAACTTTCAATTTTCCCTCTATTTTTGTGCCTTTAGTAGGCCTAGTATTTCCGGCAATTGCAATGGCTTCTTTATTTCTTCATGTTCAAAAAAACAAGATTGTTTAGATCTGAGGGGACCCAATCTTCTCTTATCCGTTTTTTTTGAAACTTAGACTTGTAGCATAACACAGATATTTATTTCGGGAAATATGGTATAACATGTTATTTCCGCCGAACATAGAGGAAAAAGCTCTTCTGCTTGCAGAAAACGATCTATGGGTAAATGAATTCTAGCTAGTTTCAAATAGATCAGGATCACTGGAGGCCTAAAATGTAAAGTTGGTGGAGCTATATGTATATCAATATGTATATTGGGACCATATGAAGGGGATGTTATTATTTTAGATCTAACCAATTTGATGAATTACTCCTAAAGGTTCACATCAAACTAGTGCTAGTTCACATAAAACTAGTGCTAGTTGATGAGAGTTCCTTCGGAAACAAAAAAAGTACAGTCAAAATAATTTGGGGTATTCTCTCAATTCTAATAAAATGCAATCGGATCAAGTATGAGTTGGCGATCAGAACATATATGGATAGAACTTATAACGGGATCTCGAAAACTAAGTAATTTTTGCTGGGCCGTTATCGTTTTTTTAGGTTCATTAGGATTCTTATTAGTTGGAACTTCCAGTTATCTTGGTAGAAATTTGATATCTTTTGTTCCGTCTCAGCAAATTATTTTTTTTCCACAAGGTATCGTAATGTCTTTCTACGGTATCGCGGGTCTCTTTATTAGTTCCTATTTGTGGTGTACAATTTCCTGGAATGTAGGTAGTGGTTATGATCTTTTCGATAGAAAGGAAGGAATGGTGTGTATTTTTCGTTGGGGATTTCCTGGAAAAAATCGTCGCATATTCCTTCGATTCCGTATAAAAGATATTCAATCCGTTAGAATAGAAGTTAAAGAGGGGATTTATGCTCGTCGTGTCCTTTATATGGACATCAGAGGCCGGGGGGCTATTCCGTTGACCCGTACTGATGAGAATTTGACTCCACGAGAAATTGAACAAAAAGCCGCAGAATTGGCCTATTTCTTGCGCGTACCAATTGAAGTCTTTTGAGAAAAGGAACTGAGGAATGCTTTCTCAGCAGGAGGCAAAGATGAAAGAATCCTGTTTTTCTATAACCTAACTAAAGTTTCAAAAGAAAGAGATTTCTCTTTCTTTTTTTCCAATGTTTGTTGGAAGTGATACTTTATATGCAAATAAATCTTGTCAATTATTTCCTTTTTATCAATCGACCTTTTTTTTATCCTTTGGTTTGTGTTCCTTACTAAACAATCATGGGTTTTCTTAAAAATGATAACTGGACCCATTTCTGTCTTGTTTTGTCGCTCATTTTTGTTGTATCTTTTTTCCCCCAATTATTCTATTATTGGCTATGGGGAACCGTTGGAATTTTTTCCAAATATTGGATATTTTTATTGATTTTATTGAAAAGTAATTCTTTCGTCTCAAAATCTCAATAATATTCATTCTTTAAAGTACTTCTTTCGGTCATTCATTGAAAGGAGACACTTGTTTGGAATTTAATGAATTGAGATATCTGGAAACAATATTTTTGATTATTTCTTCAGTTAAATTCGAAGTAGAGTCTTAATCTATTTTGGTATTCATTCTAGATTCAAACAAAATCGCAAATAAAATGGATTCATAGAGTTGATACTTTGTCTATAACTCATGTTTGAAAGAAATATTCGTGGACGAATGAAGTGGGTAAATTAAAATTTCACAGGTGAAAAATGGCAAAAAAGAAAAAGAAAGCATTCCCTCCCTTTTTGTATCTTGCATCGATATTATTTTTGCCCTGGTGGATTTCTCTTTCATTGACTAAAAGTATGGAATCTTGGATTACTAATTGGGCGAATACCGGTCGATCCGAAATTTTTTTGAATGATATTCAAGAAAAAAGTATTCTAGAAAAGTTCATAGAATTAGAGGAAATCCTCGTCTTGGACGAAATGATTAAGGAATACTCCGAGATATATCTACAAAAGCTTCCTATAGAAATGCACAAAGAAACGATCCAATTAATCAAGATACACAATGAGGCTCGTATCCATACGATTTTACACCTTTCGACAAATCTAATCTGTTTTGTTATTCTAAGTGGTTATTCTATTTTAGGTAATGAACAACTTGTTATTCTTAACTCTTGGGCTCAGGAATTCCTATATAATTTAAGTGATACAGTAAAAGCTTTTTTGATTCTTTTATTAACCGATTTATGTATCGGATTTCATTCACCCCACGGTTGGGAACTAATGATTGGTTCTGTCTACAAAGATTTTGGATTTATTCATAATGATCAAATTATATCTGGTCTTGTTTCCACCTTTCCAGTTGTTCTCGATACTATTTTTAAATATTGGATTTTCCGTTATTTAAATCGTGTATCTCCGTCACTTGTAGTTATTTATCATTCAATGAATGATTGATAAATGATTCACCAATATGAATCTAATCCACTTAGAATGTTTCTTACTATGTAGTTCTACATAAGTATTAAAAACATTCTATCCGGGTGATTTTCATCCTAAAGTATTCCAGTAAAATACTTCCAGTAAATAGCAGAATCGTGGATAGGGAACTATACTAGTAACCTACCCAATTTATTGTAGAAATTTTTGGATCAATGAGTAGGCCATGCAAACTAGAAATACTTTTTCTTGGATAAAGGAACAGATTACTCGATTTATTTCCGTATCGCTCATGGTATATATCATCACTCGCCCATCCATTTCAAGTGCATATCCCATTTTTGCGCAGCAGGGTTATGAAAATCCACGAGAAGCGACTGGGCGTATTGTATGTGCCAATTGCCATTTAGCTAATAAGCCCGTGGATATTGAGGTTCCCCAAGCGGTACTTCCTGATACTGTATTTGAAGCAGTTGTTCGAATCCCTTATGATAAGCAAGTGAAACAAGTTCTTGCTAATGGTAAAAAGGGTGGTTTGAATGTAGGGGCTGTTCTTATTTTACCGGAGGGGTTTGAATTAGCCCCTTCCGATCGTATTTCTCCCGAGATGAAAGAAAAGATAGGGAATTTATCTTTTCAGAGTTATCGCCCCAATAAAACAAATATTCTTGTGATAGGGCCTGTACCTGGTCAGAAATATAGTGAAATCACTTTTCCTATCCTTTCCCCCGACCCCGCTACTAAGAAAGATTTTCACTTCTTAAAATATCCTATATACGTAGGAGGAAATAGGGGAAGGGGTCAGATTTATCCCGACGGAAGCAAGAGTAACAATACAGTTTATAATGCTACGGGAGCGGGTATAGTAAGTAAAATCATACGAAAAGAAAAAGGGGGATATGAAATAACCATAACAGATCCATTGGATGGACGTCAAGTGGTTGATATTATCCCTCCAGGACCAGAACTTCTTGTTTCAGAGGGTGAATCTATAAAATTTGATCAACCATTAACGAGTAATCCTAATGTGGGTGGATTTGGACAGGGAGATGCCGAAATAGTACTTCAAGATCCATTACGTGTCCAAGGTCTTTTGTTCTTCTTGGGATCTGTTATTTTGGCACAAATCTTTTTGGTTCTTAAAAAGAAACAGTTCGAGAAGGTTCAATTGGCCGAAATGAATTTCTAGACTCCCGGATTTATCGACATAAGGTTCGTAAAAAGAACAAAATTATTCTTTTGTCAATTATGTATGATAAAAAAAAATGACATTCTGAAAACCTTTTATTCACTTGCTCTTTTTCCACAAGCTTCGTTAAATCCCCTGTACCGCATTCCTAGTCATAATAGAATAGGTAGATTTTTGTTTGAGGAAGACTATTTTATTTGACTTTATGACTTTACCACCTCTTTCTTGGTTTTTTTTTAGCCAAATTGAATTGGTACAACTATGTTACTATTGCCAGATTTCAATGGTCTAAAAGATATCCATTTTATTCAATTTAAAATAAAATTGGGATAGATAAGCAAGCGGCAAATAGAACGAACTAGAAATTAGAAATGTGGGGAACAAACAATTTAAGGAGGCATTATTCGTCTTCCTAGTCTTCGACACAAGAAAAGAGTGTAGAAAATTCCTTTTCTTGTGTCGAAAGAGTAATGATTTTTGATCCTGTTCGTCAAAAATTCCTAGTCTTGGTTTCGGTTTTCCAGATGTAGCAGAACTTTTTTTTTTCAATTTATTACGTCCAATAAAAAGAAAGTAGTGGACA